AGAAGAGGAGGGGAGTGGGGAAAGTATAGTAGAAAAAAACTTATACTTATACAAAGCTATATACGAATCACCCACACCCTCTTCTTTTGTATTTCATTAATTGACTTTCCTTTAAATTAAGACGAAATTCTCTAAAAAGAAACCCCCGCTTTCTTTAAAATATCATAAACAGTTCCTGTAGGTTGAGCACCTTTTTCAAGAAAAAATAGAATAGCAGGAATATTTAAATACGTTTGATTATTTATCGGATCATAAAAACCCACTTTCCGAAGATCTCTTCCTTCTCTTCGGGATCGGACATCAATTGCAACGATTCGATAAACGGCTCATTGGGATAGACGTAGATAAACTAGAACCCCCCCTAGAAACGTATACGAAGCTTTCTCTTCGTACGGCTCGAGAAATTAGAAGATATGTCTATGTATACAATTCGAATGTCAAATAGATCTATAAAAGCATTAAATCAAATCAATTAGACTAAGATTATTTAATACTTTTTTATTCTTCTTTTTCTTTATCAAAAAAAAAATCATTTGTATTCTCAAAACTCAAGTTGAGTAACTCGGAAATATGAAATAGCTCAAAAGAAAACCCTTATGTATTTGATTTTTTGAGTGGTCTCTAACCCCTTTTTCTTTGTCTCATTTAGAATATATTTGGACTCCTTGTTCTTGATCTAGTTGTCGAGACAATTCAAAAAAAGATATTTCCTTGTTCCAAAATATTTTATCTTTGCCTTGAATCATTGGGTTTAGACATTACTTCGGTGATTTTTAATCGTTTCAAAATGGCAGCAACACGGCCCTTTTTCTGATTTATTTCTATCAAAGAATCATAAACGGTTGATTCCCGCAAGATACACTTTTGATCAAAAGAGTTTCACTAATTCCAACAAATTTTCCTTTTTTGGATTTGAAACTTGCTCGAATTGGATCCTTTCGATTTAGAAATCGAAAATAGACTACACTTACGAAGTTGTTCCAACTTATTAATTGGCACTAACCCTAGATCCTTGCCCTGAGAAATGAATCAATACTTTCTACTCGAGCTACATCACATACTGTTTACACTACAACCCAAGAAAAAATGAGGTTTCGAGTGGAACAGAACAAAGGATGTCGAGCCAAGAGCACCTTCATTCCTATATAATAAAAAGGGTGGGTGTAAGAATCCACAACTGATCATGTCCTTCAAGTCGCACGTTGCTTTCTACCACATCGTTTCAAACGAAGTTTTACCATAACATTCCTCTAGTTTGGAACTGATATGTAATTGATTCAATTAGGGAATCATGAATAGTCATTTGTTCGGTCGTTCCATTGGTTTCTAAAGAAGTCTTAGAAAGAATTCAATTTAATCCTCGATTTTCTTTTTATTGGATGAATGCAATATTTTTATTTTATTTATTAATTTCTAAATATTAGGAAGAAAAAAGTTCTTTGTATTGAATCTACATTGCATCTTCAAGTAACTTGAGAGGATATATTCAACAATCTTAGACTTCTTCGAATATCAAATACTCATAAGAAATCATTCAATTCAAATAGTTATTGAATTGAAAAAAAACCTACCTGGATATCACTATTTGAATAAAGTTTTCCTAAAGATTGCATTTATCATCATAAATAATTCATCTTTGAATTAAACCTCAGTGATTAAAAAAATATAGATAGATAGAAAAAGAAATTTATTTCTTTTTTTCGTGGAGTGAATAAAAAAAAGTTGATGTAAAGGAAGATTTAGGCTCTTTTTCTTTCATTTCATACTGAAAAAGAAAATCATAAAAAAAAGAATTCCCTCTATCAGATAGACTGAACAATTGTCATTGGAATGAATTATGAATATTCAATATAGAATATTTCAAATTAACGGATCCAAAATCTTTTTCAAAAAACCAAAAAACGTTATCACTGAAATAGAACGACAATAATACATTAAGCATTTCCTCATTTTACGCGTAGTTTCTTTGACTGGTGGGGGTTCGTTCAATAATTTTTATTTAAAGCAAGGGGAATAGAATATAGGATGTATGAATTACCCCCCTGTATATATTATTACATATATTTACAATTATATATGCGAACCAAATCAAATACGAAATGAAATACCTAAAAATGAGGTTCAAAGAAAATAGATACGTTATATGTATGTAACTTGATTATTTCTTAATCCAATTTTCCAATTTGTACAAGCACAGCTAGTTAAATTGCTATCTTACATTGTTAATTAATTCTTATTATATGGGACGTAAGGCTTTTCGAAGTAACTAACTTAAACTTCAATATGAATATTCAATATTCAAAGGGGATGGACATACGATGAAAAGCGCATTCAACCTCTTTTGCAACCCCCTTTTTTCTTTATTTCCAATTCTTCGAATCTAGATTCCTAGATCACAACTCGATTCAGTTTCATCTATATGTATCTTAGTTGAATTTAATTTGTGAAAAAATAGGATTTAAAGAAGAATAGAATCATTAAAAATCAGAAACAAGAATCACATAATATCCAATATTTAACTCTTAAAGAGTAGAGAAGGTAGTTCAAAAAGAAAACCTTTCTTTATTGTGATAATAGATATTTCTATCTATGTTTCTATCTATATATAGAATAGGTATTCCCTGGGACGGAAGGATTCGAACCTCCGAATAGCGGGACCAAAACCCGTTGCCTTACCACTTGGCCACGCCCCATTTCAATTTCTATTCAATACTACTAAAGAGTAGTATTGTTTTTGGTTGTTCGTCAATTCCAATCGAAAATAAATATCTATGGACTCTATTGTTCCTAGGGTTTTGACACGTGTAGATATACAATGAAGCTGAATTTATTGATCATTACATATAATTCAATTAAGATATTGTATAAAAGTATGATTTCTTCTATTCTTTTTTGAGAATTGAAGGATTTTTGATTGGGTGAGTTCAAAGAAGGATTTTTTGGTATCCCTTACCTTTTTTTTTTCATTTTTAAGGGATATCAATTATCAATAACAATAACTCAATCAAAATACAATTATCTCCAAGTCCAAGAAAAAAAAATGTTTGTTATGCTTAATATCTTTAGTTTGATCTGTATCTGTCTTCATTCCACCCTTTATTCAAGTAGTTTTTTCTTAGCCAAATTGCCTGAGGCCTACGCTTTTTTGAATCCAATCGTAGATTTTATGCCAGTAATACCCCTTCTCTTTTTTCTCTTAGCCTTTGTTTGGCAAGCTGCTGTAAGTTTTCGATGAGATCTTTAATACTGTCCTAGACATGATTTATTCGAAAAAAAAATGGGAACAATGGATAAGATCGGATAAGTCTTACAGCATGAACATGAACCCTCGATTCAAACAATTCTTAGATAGCTGCAAAAAATCTGACTCCCCTCTTTCCTTTCCTCATTCGGATTCTTTTTCATTTATTGAAAAACCCTTTTAGAGTCATTTCAAAATAGGAAAGATTTTTTTTTATGAAAGACTCGACTCTTATTCCAAATGAATTTCTGAAAATTCTTTTTGATTTTTGATTTCGAGAAACCATTTTGTTTATTGGTGTCAAAATAGGATATGGGGTATAAAAATGGAGAATCTATTCTCTTTTTTTTAAAAAAAAAAAAAAGATCTTGGAGATTGTGTAATGCTTACTCTCAAACTCTTTGTTTATACAGTAGTGATATTTTTTGTTTCTCTCTTCATCTTTGGATTCCTATCTAATGATCCAGGACGTAATCCTGGACGTGAAGAATAAAAAGGCCTTTCTTTTTACTTGCTTAATTTTTCAATGTTCTTACTTAGGATTTTATCTATTTTACTTAGGATTTTATCTATTGTACATCCTTATTTATTATATGAAATAAAAAAAAAAACAAAAACAAAGGAAAGGTTTTGAAAAAAAAATAAATAAAATAACAAGTCATCAACGGAAACGGAAAGAGAGGGATTCGAACCCTCGGTACGAAAAACTCGTACAACGGATTAGCAATCCGACGCTTTAGTCCACTCAGCCATCTCTCCCAATTGAAAAAGGATAATTACTATCTTACATTACACAAAAAGTAAGGCTTGAAAAAAAGCCTTTCTTTTCTTTATCTCTCTTTATTTTTTTTACTCTATTAATATATACAACTTTAATATATACTACTTTTATAAGCAATCCCATTTAGATAAAGAAAAGGTTCTAAAGAGATATTTCGAATAAAAAAAAATAAAAAAGCAAGAATACCTCTTCTTCCGAAAGAGCTTTTTTTCTTTTCACGGCCTGGCCTGGTCAGTACCTAGCCGGGCCATTTTTTGTTCCATTCCAAATCATAGATATAGATAAAATGATTTGTTTGAAAACAAAAATGCTTATTATTGATTATTGAAACAACAATCAGAAGAAGGGATCTTTCCATTCCTCTGATATGGAATTTGATTCTATAGAATCAAAGTGTCATTTTTTATTATTATTATTCTTTCTTTTCTTATTTTTTTTCCTTTACTGGAAAAAAAGAAAAAAAAAATAAGGAACTGTGGATTGTTGTGCAATGCATTCTTATGTCATAACATAAATAGTTTTATCGAGCCCTATCTGTTCTGTCAAAAATCCTCCAGCAAAAGAAAGAACTTGTTCTTTCTTTATTTAAATTTTGAATTAGGAGTGCTCTTTTACTAATCTGATTAGGTTTACTGACAAAACCAAAACAAACACGTCAATGCTATAATTTTCATCATTATTTTGTTTTGGATCCTATCTTGATTACGTCCGATTACCTTTTTTTGTTCGACAAAAGTTTCATTTATATACAATAATCGCATTGTAGCGGGTATAGTTTAGTGGTAAAAGTGTGATTCGTTTTATTAATCCCTTTTATAGTTAAGGGATCCCTCGGTTTGATTTGATTCATATTCCGAAGAAAAACTTTATTTCTTAAAAGGATTTAATCCTTTACCTCTCAACGAAGGATTCGAGGAAAAATATACATTCTCGTGATTTGTATCCAAGGGTCAATTAAAAATGGAAAATTGGATTATT